TACTAGCCTATTGAGAGGGTAGTTCTCTTTATGTTCGGCCTCATTTCCGAGGTGGGGGTACTCGGGATGCCGGGGGAGACGACCGTCCTCCCCACCTGAACCAAGAATTTATGGATTGTTAGTGGGGTTCAGCCAGCAAGCTTCATGCTTTCTCGAGGAGCGGGTTCTGCCCCCCGAGTCATGGTTTTAAGCATGTTGGTGAGGCTCTGAAAGAGGGCAATGCATGTGTTAAGCATTTAGCGATCCACGATTCGTTGGGCGCTTCGGGACCCTATCAGTCGGCTTGCCAATCAACTGACCCACTTTCCTTGATCGACAAGGGAGCTACCCCTAATCCCTACTTTCAGCCTAGTTTCTTCTATCTTTTTTTTCTGGGATTTCTTCCTCGCCATTTCAGAAGAGAGGAAAGAACTCCTCCGTCATAGGCGGCGGAGGGTTTCGCTTTTTATATATGTTTATATACGAAAAAGAGTCAGAGTTCAAACTCAACATACAATCAATAGAATTTATACGAAAGAGAACATTGGCTTTTTAGGAAGAAAAAAGTAACGGAGTCAAAGCCAACTAGACCCAATCAGTTTACTGAAATAATCAGAAATCATAAATATAGAAATTCAGACTAATAATGTGACTCTCTTTCTTTAAGTAAGAAAGAAGAAGTCAACGCTCATTCAGCGCACCTTACCTAACTCACCCGCTTGAGAATAAAATAAGAAAAACATATGGGGCCATTTTCAAAAAAATAGATACAAAGATAAGGAAAGACACAATAAGTATAAAAAAGAAAGAGCTTACCAAAGAAAAGCACATTTTCTTTTAAGAAAGATTTAAGAAGGTTTCAAAAAACAGGATTTGTTGAATAGGTTTTTCACTTTAATAGATGTTCTTTGGAATTTGCATTATCCTTTTTTAGATGATTAAAAAGTAGCAGAGATTCAAAGAGGTTTTCACTTCTTTCTTCTTTTTCTTTTTTCTGAGTTTCCCTATGAAAAAGATCGATCTTTTATTCCTAAGCCAAAAAAGCCGGGAAAGATGCGCCAAATCACACAACCATATAAGTCAGATATTATTATCATGGATGCTCTCTCCTTGCTTTTGAATGTCATATTTGAGAATCTATTTTTGACTTATTCTCATGGCTTTCGCAAAGATAAAGGGCAAAAACCTTCTTCGCTCATGTCGAAGCATGGGAAAAGATTGATCGACTTATAAAAGCGGATATAGTAGGGTGCTTTGATAATATAGATCATGCCTTATTTAATTCCATGGTGGAATTGCATATAGGAGAGAGGAATCCAAGCATTTGCAATCTTATATCAGCTTTTTTTTAAAAAAGATATAAGAGAGAAAGAGGGAAATTCTTATAGAAATTATGTAAAAATCATTCCTATGCAAAAAAATCAAAGTTTAGCCTTTATCAATACCTTTTGATATATGATATTAATGCGCTCAAGCAACCTATCTTACTAATAATAATGAAGGGCCCTAAGCCCTATCGTTGTCAAACTACAGCTCGAAAGGTTTCTTTACTTTGAGAAAGAGGGGCCATTCTATTCTAATATTAGTAAAGGCGCGTTAGCCTATCTATAGTAAGGGGCCTTTTCTTGATCGTTAGCGCTTGAGTTTGATTGCAGGACGTTTAATATAATATATAGGGCTTTTTCAGCTTACTCTGCTACAGCGGAGGGTGCCGCGGTTTGTAGGCTTGAAGGACTTAGCGCTGTGACAAGTGGTATCAGAGCCAAGGGTTAGGCCGAGCCATGGCTAGTGGGAAGAACCCGTAGGCTAGTGCCGTCGAAGAGGCTCGACGGAGATGGTTCGAATCAAGCGAAAAAAAAGGCATTCGTTGGCACCCGAGATGCGTCGGATCGAAGACTTTTGGGATATGGAGCGGCTTGTCGGACGTAGTCCGAGGAGGCGTCGATGAATACGGCTGCCATCTATCTTGATGGTTCAGCCAAGTTCTGGTGGCAGACCAAAAGACGTAAAGAACGCGGAGCGTGAAGTGCAATTAGATCCATTTTGAGAACGAGTTTCGGGCAGAATGGAGGGTTCCTGTCCGGTTGTGGTCCGACATGTTGATGAGCCTGAAGCAAAGAGGCCCCATACGCGAGTATGTGAAGGCCGTCTTTCGTAGTTCTCCCTGGACATTTTTGATATGACGGAAGAGGACCGGCTCTTCGATTTCATGAAGGGGCTCCAACCTACGCCAAAATGTCCAAGACTTAGGGGCGAAAGAGGCAGCTAGCCTGCTAGATTGAAAGTACTTAGCCAGGGGGAGTCGAGGCCAGGCCAAGGGCAAGGGCCTAAAGTCTCGAAAGGGCAAGGACTCCAAGAAGAAGCCAAGCCTGAGGCCAAGAAAAGCGAGCTCAAGATCAGGAGCCAAAGCGGACCGAGAAAAAAGAAGGAAGGCTTCATCTGCTCCAAGCCCCTAAAGAAGTTAAGGGCGACAGCCCTCAAAAAAATGAAATGGAAAGAGTTCGTTTCTTCCTCAAATTGGATTAATGGATCGTCCAACTGGAAATGATAACAGAATGCATAGGTCATTAGAAAGAGTTCCAATAAGCGGATAAATAGAGTATACCACCTGACTTCTTTCCTCTATGAGGGAGAAAGCAAATTGAAGAATCCGCGGATATGAGAAAAAGTCAAATGCCAAGGAAAATGACTCGTGATAAAGACAAGATGGACTTTGGCCAGACGTGCTCGGAATCTTTTTTCTTTTTTGATTCGGCCTGAACCTCGTAAACTCGGTAGCTCCTCGCTTTTGTTCAATTATAAATAAAGAACCACTTTGATGAAGATTTGTAGCATCATTCAAGTAAATACAGATTAAGATCGTAGAAACATGAGCTTGTGATATAGCTACACCTAATTCCGGACCGGTTAATGCAAGAACTATAAATAAAGGACCAGGATCCCCTATGAAATATAAAAGATCATTCATACATAGCATAGTCCAAGCGGACCCACTTAAAATCTTTACTGAACTATGACCGGCCATCATATTAGCAAATAAACGTATTCCTGAGCTTAATGCGCGAAAACAATGAGGGATTAGCTCAAGGAGTACTAAAAAAGGTGCTAACGGCAGTGGGACTCCTGCGGGTAATAAAAAGCTTAAAAAATGAAGCCCATTTCTTTGAAATCCCACTATAGTAATGCCAATAAAAAGAGAAAATGAGAGACCCAAAGTAATGAGAAAATGACTTGTAACTGTGAAGCTATAAGGTATCATACCCTGGAGATTACGAAATAACGAAAAAGTAAAAGTGACCGAGATGCGAGGGAAAAACTTTTGTTTCACATTTCCGGAAAGACCACCTATTTGTTCGTTTACCGGGTTCGGCACGAAATCATAAATAAGCTCTACCAAGGATTGCCAAGCATTTGGTACTGAGTTTCCTCCTCCGTTTTTAGTAACAAAATGAACCAGAAGTAGGACCAAACTGAGAGTTATCAGCATAAACAAAGATGGATTTGTGAATGAGAAAGAAAAGTTTCCTATATTCATAGGAATCAATGGGAGAATGGCAAATTGCTCAAGTGGGCTGTTGGGCGTAATCGTAAGAAACACTTTTCATTTCATCCCTGTAGTTCCGCTTCTTGCTCTAAAAATGAAGAAAGACTTGTCTACAATCGTTGTTGGGTTGGTCCAACCAAGAAAGGCATGGGAGTCTTTGGGCATTGCTTGGGCTAAGTCAAGCAGGAAAGAAAAGCCCTTCTTCGGATTCGAACCGAGAACTTGAGCCTTTTTTGAAAGGGCGAACTGATCAACCTGCGTGTGTTAAGCATATAGCTGAAGTAGCATGATTGTTGCTTCTTAGGACTGAGGCTACTACCTATGAGCTTCAACCGCTCCGTGGGCTTCTCTTACTTAGATGGAGGAAGTAGTAAGCAAGACTTTCTACGCTACGATCTTGCTTATCTTATTTAGAGAATTTCTAGTTACCTTAAAAACAACCTCTTTTTCCTGCAAACAACCTTTTCCATTCCGAAATCGAGAAAGATCACTCCTAAAAGTCAAAGCAACCTTTCTCTTATATAAGATATCACCAAATGAAAGAAAGGAAAGGGGTGACTTTTCTTTCTTCTTTCAGTGATTGAACCCATCGGTGTAACGTCTCTATTTGTAGTATCGGTAGCGTGTTAGTGGGGTAAGCGGCTTTTCCGTTAGTTGTTGGACCTTCTTTCCCTAAGCTATTCTTGTAATCCTTCTCCCTCAAAGCCCCTTATATAGCTGTTTTCATTCGATGCCATATTCCTTATTAGATTAGATGTCACTTCCTTTAGTTTAGCAGCTCCGGTATCGGTAGCATTCACAGCTGATTCAATAGCTGCTGATTCTTGAACTTCCCCTTCTTCCTTAAAAAGCGAAATCGTCCGCTGAAGGCCTAGAGAGGAACAACCCCAGACGCGAAAACCACTCGAAAAGCGAATCTATTTCAATCTACAATCCCAGACGCGACAGCAACCTAAAACGCGACATTCCTTGGGACTTGGGATCAGACATCGGTACCCCATCTCAATCCCAAATCGTCCGGTAGTGGGAAAGATTTGGGTATTCTCTCGAAGGTCAAAATCGTCTGCTGTCAAAAGCTATTAGGGCAAGAGCTATTGGGGATCCATTCTCTGACTATTTTATATGTCACTTCGAAGCAGTAAGCGCATCTATCTCTTTTCGTTTCCTGTCTTTGTTAGTAGTAATGTTCTTTTCCTATACAAGGGAAAGCCTGACTTTGATTCCATTTTTCTTATTCCAATCCTTTTCGTCACAAGAATCAACCCCTTCTCTTCCTTAGTGGCACAAGCTTCCTTTTCTATTCCCCCTAGTCCTTAATATATGGATCCAGAGCAGAGGAGCACATAGATCCAAGGAGAGAGTCAGTTAAAAATGGCTTTTTCATTCATAAGGGGCGTATCGATCTACAAGCGATTCTTTTAATGCCCTAGGCCTTCGACGAGTTAGCAGGGCTGTCAGCTATCACCCTCTTTTGTATCTCTCTTCTGTCTATTAGTGGTGAAAGCGGAATCCAATGCCTGTAGCAGGAAAGAGCAAATTGCAATTCCTAGTGTTAGCATGCCCCTTGTGGAACTTTTTCAGTAAGATGAGCGAGGAAGGGAATTCTCCGATCTCAAGCCAAGCCAGAACTAGCCATTGGATTTTCATGCCCATCTGAGATGAGAAGCCGATCTTATTCGCCGACATTCAACTAGAGGACAACGTTTACGCTAAGAATTGATGGCATGAATAGGCAGCTAGAAAGAATCCCCCGCTTGAGAAGAAGGAGCTATTGAATCAATCAGCTGTGAACGAATCGGATGTTGCAAGAAGAAGCTCTTGGTTGGAGGAAGGAACTGACATTACATACTTCTTTCCTGCTCTTCTAGTTAGCGCGTAGTGGGCCCCTCACTTGCCTGAAAGCCAAGAAAGAGTGCCTCACGCCCACTGAAAGCTGGGGAAGGAAGTGAGATGGTTTTTTACGATTATGGGGTATGCTTTGTCCATCTTATTGGCTTAAGCATCCGATTATCCCATTGAAGAAAGTTCGATGATCCAGACATTCATCTATACCCTCAGCGGATAATATTACAGTAGGCTGTGTGGAGCAGGGCACACCACTTTTGCAAGCTTAGTCAAAGGAGGTGATTGAAGAGGGAATACAAAATGGCTGGATTGTGAAGCAGAGCAAAATAGCCTAATCTTCTGGCACAAAGACTCTCAGAAAGAATGAAAAGAAAAAGAAGGAAGCTGAGGTCTCATACGTCTTTCCTGCTGTAAGAATGAAAAAGACTCCTTCTGCAGGGCCTACTCCAGAGCAAGTAGAGAAAAAGAAGTCAAAGCAAGTACAGCGTCAACAAGAAGGCCTTAAGAGGGCATTCACTCCTTTCCTTTTGGTTTCAGTTATGCAGATGGACTGAAACTCATGCTTGATGGAGGACAGATTCCTATGATCCCAGCTAAGCCAGTCCCTACTCCTCTGCCCAAAGGCTAGGACCCGACTCAGACCTGCGCATATCACTCGAACTCCCCAGGGCACTCTACCGAGAACTGTTACACACTGAAGCAAAAAATGAAAGACCTGATAGAGAAAGGGGAAATCCCCAAAGCTGATCAGCCGAATGTCAACAAGAACCCGCTGCCAAATCAGAAAGTGAACCTGGTGATCGAAGAAGGAGACATGATTGACCCTACTCTGAAAATAGGGATACCAGGACTTTTTCTTGTGTACTCTCGAAGGGGAGAGAGCGAGGATGTTGATGCTTGACTTTCCGCTAAAAAGAGAGTGGTTCTGCCACCCAGTCTAAACCCACTACCAAAGTTCCGACCTGAAAAATGGATCTTCTTCCCCCCAAAACAACTACCTCTGACTGATACTCATCAGATACCCTGGAATTCTGAAGTAAAAGCAGTCAGAGAGTCTGGAAGAGTTTTGGAGATAGGGGGATCAGAAGACATCTCAGCCATTACCAGATCAGGAATGATCGCAGGGCCTTCTCTATTATTAGACCAGGTTCAAGGGCTTCCAGAAAAGCATTTTTGGAACGAGGTTTAAGAGGTGAATCAACCTGTCACAGACAAAGAAGCAGCTTTACGGATTAGCATCTTGAACTCGAATGATCTCCTCTTAAAGTAATTCATTTAACCTTTCCGAGGTAGCTAAAGGGTTTAGTTGTTCGTCTTCCCTATCATGGAAGTCTAATTGCGGATGTGAGGCAAGGCCATCGTTAGGTATAAGTTAATTGATGAAATGATGGACCTGCCCTTGAGCCCTAAAGGTATATATATACCACGATTGCTCCGGCAAAGGTCCTTGTCAGAGTTAAGACCAAATGATGTTCATGCTTTCTATATTATATATATGTCCTCAAATCTTTTCTAAATTCAAGAGCTTCCTGTCTTTCATCAAGAGAGAAGCGTGCTAAATCGTCCGGCAAAAGATTACTAAGAAGCGAAACCCCCTCATTCGAGCAGCAAAAACCCGGAGGTTCAAGATGAGATTTCTTAGCCTTGCAATGGGGACAATCCGGAGCAGATGAAAGAATGCTCGATTGACGAGCAAGAAAGCCTAATAAGGCGATGCCTTCTCGACGCGCTGAACGCCTTTTCCAAGGAAGAAATAAGAAGATAAATGAAAGAAGAAAAATGAACCACCTCTCGTACATAACTAATCAGCCTAAGTTTTTGATATTCTTAGATAGACGATCGGGACTCTGACTCCGAAAGAGAAAGAAAGCTCTCCGACCTGAGTTGGTAGGCGTCACTTTCGCACCTAGTGAATTGGTTGACTTGTCTTTCTCCCAACCACCGTTAGGAACAGGACGTAGCTGCCTAACCCGCTCCCCCCTGTAGTTATGGAAGGTATTGGAATCTCAGTCATAGTCTCTCTCACGATACGCCTTGGGACTGTAGGCAGAAGGCGTAGCTCTAACTCTAACATTCCAAGCGAATCAAAGAAAAGAAAGACTTGAGGAGGGGCAGATGTGACTTTGTGTTCATCTTCTATCTGAGAAGTAAGCTAACAAGAAAACAGACTAACTTACTTAAGAGAAAGGACCGACACTAGTAGCTTCTTTTCGGGTAGACAGAGCGAATCCAATGGTACACAGACTCCGCCTTACTCCCTTCGCTCCTCTCCAACCTGGCTTTCGCTCCTCTCCAACCTGGCTTTCGCTCCTCTCCAACCTGGCTTTCGCTCCTCTCCAACCTGGCTTTCGCTCCTACGCTACGAACACACCGGATATTGAAAAGAGCGCTTACTCTTCTTGCAGCGGAGTCGTTCACAAGAGAAAGACTAGCTGTGGATTCAATAGCAGTTTTTTTCTAAAACAGTAAGAACGCATTCAATGTCATCTCTTCCTAAGTTTCTTAATGTTGTCAAGTAAGGTAGGTCTCAGTCTAGCTGTCCTCCTAACAGCAGTCTATTCTTCTATCTTTGCGGTGTGGTAAGTAAGTATTGTATTGTGTAGCGAGGTTCTCTTGGTTGGGGTCTATGCCCATTCGCCTCTCTTGCCCGGTCGAGAACTAAATTAAGCGAGATTCCAGCCCTCCTTCCTTGCATCCAACTTTTTATGGCAGCAGTCGATTGGATTACTAGGCATCCCTTGATAGCACGAATTGGGTGCGATTGCCCTCAGTTCTTCCGTCCTTCCCACAGCACAGCGCTAATGCCGACTGCAAGGGCCTCCCCCTCTCTTTGAGATTCTCGGAATTTCCCAAAAGCGTCTGCTAAAGCCAATGCAGCATTCACAGCCAGCACAACAGCCAAAGACCCTATGATCCAAGAGCGGATTTATGGTCAATAAGTTACTTAACTTCCCGCCTTTGCTACTAGTGGTCCCTACAGCAAGGAGGAGAGGTAAGACGTGTACATGAAAGCAAGCAAGAGAGCAAAACGGCTTATGGCTTCTTGGATCTACTCGCCATCACTCCCACTTTCAGAGGCAGTAGGAGATAGATCCATTCTTTCCATTACGACTGGAGCCTTATTTGTTTAATCTAGTAAGGGGGGGACGGATCAACACCATTTCTTCCTGTTGCCTATTATCAAGATTCATCTTTGATAGGCAGGCCCTAAAGACAATCGATATAATAGAATTGGAAATCAGCATCCATCATCCCTACCCGCGGGATGGGAGGGGAAGGGAGGAGAGGAGTAGTCAAACCCTATTGACTCCTATACAGCTTAGATTCCATGATCTCCGTCTATTACCTCTATTGACGGATTACTGCCCCTTATACAGAAGGGGAGTGTACTTTTCGACCAACCAGAAGAGGAGTCGATGATCCTGATCCACTCCTCTGTATTCGACTGGTCGGATCCCCCGAAGAGTAGGTTTGGAGAAGTATGTAAGGGGTTATGCCCTAGTTTTGCTCCTCCGCAGATTCGGATCTACTGAGGAAAGCTATTGATTTAGAAAGTAGAAAAAAAAAAGAACCTACTACTAAAAGATAAGACTTTCTTAGAATAAGAAGACGCACGAGGAAATGGAATGATCGGGCAAGGCGGTCTCTCTCGTCGCCTTGACGGCTGTTTGCGCCTTTCTGACCGAAATGGAAGAGCAGGTCTCGTGCCTGGGAGATTTGTCCAAATCTGCATTCTAAAAGGCGAGAATCCCTAACGAATAGAGCCGGTAGAGACATAAAACGCAGCGACAACAAGCAGCAAAACAAGAAATTCCTCGAAGGTCTGCGTAACTGCAATGGCCTTTTCGCCGCTCGATAAAGTGTTCAGCTCGAAAGCTAAGATATAGGCACAACTGAGCTGCCATGCTTAGGCGAGAATTTGAGCTTCTTCTCTGTGTGGTAGACTTTCCCCCGACTCTCCACATCCTTAAAGAAATAGCCTATATAATAAAAAAGATAGAGTCTTCCTTGGGACAGATCGTTCGCGACCACAAAGATCAAGAAATTGGCTCAGTCGTGACTCAAGTAGAGAAATCGAGGACTGGCCGATGGTGAAGATCGCGCGGACTCGCCCATAACCCAAAGTAGGAAACAAAACAATAGCAACCTGTCTAGCGCGAGTCCTGTACCAACCAACTAGTCTAACTTCATTAAAGTAAATACGAGATTCTTGGTGGACCGGAAGATAGCAATCCGTCTTTCTTGCGTGCCCTATCTTTTTTCCAAAAGAAGTAGGGGGGGATAGGACGTCGGTTAAGCCGGCAACTCCTCATAGTGGTTTTTCCCATCCCCTTTAGGTTTACGAGAGATTCAGATACAAAAAAAGAAGATAGAACTACCTTTACACTATAACCATTAAGTCAAGTTATTAACAATCCTATACTAATAGGAGAATTCAGATCAGCTCGGGCGGAACGAGGAGAGGCGAAGAAGAAGGCAATAAGCGCTCAGATTGGACCCACCTTTAAGGTGACTCATTATCCTCTCGATCCCGACTAGAATCAGGCTTCTCTTGAAAAAAGGTAAGGAGTTCTTCGATCTAATAAGGTATTAACCCTAGCGCCTAAGTCACCCCCGTATGGTAGGAAGAAGATAAAGGAGGAGTGAAGGGAGGAAAAAAAAGGCGATAAGCGAACCGGATTCTCGGGAGGTAAAAACAACCAATAATATATATATATATAAATGGGTACTACCTATATTAAGAAAGATATACCTGAAAAAGAATTCTGTAATGACTATGTGACCATGAAAGGAGTAGTGGATTCGTTCCAATTCATTGGTTTAATCCGGTATAAATATCATAATATGACGATATGACGGGATCGTCGTCTTGACAAAGATGAATAGAAAGAGTTCTTTTTTTAATGGTAACAAGAAGAATCGTTTTTTTTCCTCGAAGGTCTTTGACGAAAAGTCTTTCTATTTCTAATGGATTGGTCGTACCTTTACTGCAAGAAGATGAATGACTAGCTATTCACTCGCGGTTTCTGGGTCATAATCAACATCTTATGTAGGAGAGATGGCCGAGTGGTTTAAGGCGTAGCATTGGAACTGCTATGTAGGCTTTTGTTTACCGAGGGTTCGAATCCCTCTCTTTCCGTACCTTCACCTAATTCACCAACGTTACCGACCGCCATGTATCAAATACCAATCGAGACCATTATTCTAACAGTCAGACCTTTTTTTTTTAGATTCTTTATTTCGTCTGACTTTGGTACGAAAAAAAACGGAAAGAGCGGACAACGAAAGAGAATCTCACTGTGTGATACGTGAATGGAAGAAAAAGAGAGATCAAACCCCCTCTTTCCTTCGGCAAAAAAGTTGATGAAGCCATCCTCGCCTCGGAGATCAGAGATCTTTCGATTCGGGAGAGTAAGCAAGAAGGTCAAGATCCTGTTGTTCATGATCTTCTTCTTTTCGAACCTAATCCCAAGTGAACATTTCTTATTGAGTTATAAAAAAAAAGATCCAAGAAGCAGCCTTTCATTTTATTAAGGAGAAAACCGCCCCCCATTTGAGCGAAGTCTCCGGCCCTCCCCGTTATGACTTAGAGCATCTCTCACGTCTTATAAGTGACTTACAAATGAATGGCCGGGAATCAGACACGTATAAATCCTTTCTTCATTTTTGATGTTACCTAAAACGAGCGTAACCGCTTTCCGAGAAATAAGAAATAGAAAGGGAGGACAGGTTGGTTTGAGGACCCGTTGGTCAAAGGAAAGGGGAGGTCCTGATTCCGGGACGGAGCCGTATGACGCGAGAGTGTAGACTCTTGAACTCAGGGAGCGAGACCCTAAAGAAAGTTCAAGAAGCTATGAAGAGTGGTAAACTCTAAAAGGAAAGATGGAAACAGGGGAGTTGGCTGATAAAGATGGACAGTAACAAATGCGTAATATCAATATCTCGGCCTCGTCATCGAAAGCGGCTTCCAATTGCTCGGAAATTCTCAGCTATATGGGGGGCTTGGATGGTGAGCAAAAACAATTGATCAAGAAGTTGGTCAACTTTCGCATGAAAGAAGGTAAAAGAACGAGAGTTCGTGCTATTGTTTATCAAACTTTTCATCGCCCAGCTCGTCGAACTGAACGCGATGTAATCCAATTTCTTGTTGACGCCGTAGAGAATATAAAGCCCATATGCGAAGTGGAAAAAGTCAGAGTAGCAGGTACTATTTATGATGTCCCTGGGATTGTAGCCAGGGATCGTCAACAAACCTTAGCTATTCGTTGGATCCTTGAAGCAGCTTTCAAACGACGTATAAGCTACAGGATAAGCTTAGAGAAATGTTCATTTGATGAGATACTGGATGCTTACAAAAAGATGGGAATTGCACGTAAGAAAAGGGAGAATCTTCATGGACTGGCTTCCACCAATCGAAGTTTCGCGCATTTCAGATGGTGGTAAAGTGAGACCACATAAAGAGCTCTTCCTCATTCAGTCAGATTATTCAGAAAGATATGGTTTGACCCATTTCCTTTTTCTTTTCATTTGAATATAGAAAGCCGGCCTTCCCCGACTGAAAGGAAAGGAATGTAGGGCTTAGGTTTAGAATCCTCACCTCTCTTCATTCATTGAGTTGGAGGAATCCATAGGATTCCCGCCCGTTATGCATTGCATGAAAGAACCTTTCTTTGTATGACTTCTCTTTTCTTTTGCCTCAGGTCGAATGAATACGAAAGGGAGATCAATCAAAGAAAAAAAGAGGCCATGAATGAAGAAGTTGGGCCTTTCACCCTCTTTCTAGTTACTCGGGGAGCTGATCTGAGAAATGCACTTCAAAGGGAGGGAAGTTGGTTGACTTTTTCATATGGCCGAGCATAAAAGATTTGAAAGTGAAGTCAAAAAGAAGAGGTAGAGAGAGAACAGAACGGAACCGGTAGCCCCCGAATTATGTCAGGGCAAGAGAAAGAAAAGTAAGGACTCTTGTTTTCCACATACGCATATAGGCTGTGAAAAAGAAGTCCACTTTTATAATAGAGAAAGAGAGTGATTCGTCTACTTTCTTACTTAAGAAGGTAACGGAACGAACTTCAAGCACTTCGTAGGACGCCGCCGTTTGCTAAGATGTGCTTCCACATCGTGAGCTTTAGTG